GGAGATAGTCGCACGTAATGACAGATCACAGCCATATTATTAAAAGCTTGTGGTAAAAAGGGGTTTCGTTCTAATGCCCGAAAATAATATTCTAAAGCTTTGGTATGTTCCCCATTACTTGTGTGGATAAGGCCTATATTATAGAGTATATAACTTCGATCATAGGGGTCAATTTCTAGTCGCATAGCTTCATAATAATTCTGTAATGCTTCCGCATAATTTCCTTCAGATTGAGCCGACATCCGTTACGGTCGTCATTCGCTTTAACGAATTCTCCGTTTCAGAACCGTATGTGAGATTTTCATCTCATACGGCTCCTCCTTTAGGTGCATAATGAAAATAATAGATGGAAAAATTTGATGTCATTATGAACTAAGCGGGGCTAATGTTTTTACAAGAAATCCCTAGCCAACCTTCTTGCAAAAGATCTTTTCTTACTACCAAGTGGGTTCATACTAGATAAAAATAAAAAAGGAAACTCTAAAAATTGCTTTGTTCTCAACGCCCCTCAATTTCCAGGAATTAGTCACTTCAACAGTCTTCAATGGTTATACGGGTATCCAAAGTACGAACGAGATGGATGTTTATGGTTCCAACCATTTGAATTAGTCCCAATCCCAAAGAAGAAGAAAGAAAAGGAATCATTTTGAAGAAAGTTTTCGTGTTGTTGATTTCTCAGCGTAGTGCTTCTTCCCCTATGCCTCCTATTCGTATATTGTATTAGTGTAGTAGGATTGATCTGTAATACGGGAACCATAGGTAAAAACCTTTTGCTCAATACTAGAATTTACAATTGAAGCATCTAAGGCTGCATTAATCGTGGATACATGACAGAAGGGATTGCTTTTTTTATATTATAAACTTCACCTTCAAAAGCGTAGATTTTTTTCAATACTCGTTTTTATTTCTATTCCAAATCGGCGAGAAAAAAAATAATTATAATCAAATCCAAATCGCACCATCTCTGTAATAAGTAAATGCCTCTTTTTCTCCGGAAGTTGTCGGAATGACTCGTAATAAGATATCGGCTACAATTGTAAAGGTTTTATCAATAAAATTTCCATTTATACGCGATCTTGGCATAGGTAGTAATCCATTCTATAACTCTTTTTATTTCCTTTACCTTTTCTTTTGTGAGAAATTTTTCTCACAAACAAAGGAATTTTATAGTACGAACTAACATAAAAGCGAACTCGTTAAAATAAAAAAACCTTCGATCTACTTCCAATTTTTCCGGTCAAAAATTAACCATAATCTAAAAAACGACGAATAACTCGCTATTCACCCAGGTACTCATTCATAATCCTGATGTCGGAGAGATGGCCGAGTGGTTGAAGGCGTAACATTGGAACTGTTATGTAGACTTTTGTTTACCGAGGGTTCGAATCCCTCTCTTTCCGTACTTTCAACAAATTCACCAATTTTACGTGATTGACCACAATGTATCAAATCAAATAAAAACGAATAGATATCAAATTTAAATCGACATTTAAAATGCTGGGAAGAGCAAGCAAGGGATCCAAACCTCCCTACCAATCTATGATACATGAATAGGAAAAAGATTCCGCGACAAAACCCCTTACCTTACCTTGTGCCTTTTTAATAAAAAAAGAGGGAAAAGGGGAGTTGGCCGAACTCTTGTTTTTAGTTTTTTTTTTTTTTAGGTTTCTTTTTTTAGGTTTATTAAGTCTGTCGAGAGTAATATTCTACGACAAGCAATTCATTTATTTTCAAACCGACGCATTTCCTATCTATTATTTGATTGACTAACCCTTCATATTGGAATGTGTGAAGAGTCAGATGGTTTGGTAATTCCTCGGGGGCAGATGAATCAAGAAGATTTTGAACCAAAGTTCTAGAGTTTTGTTCATCCTTCACTGTAATAATATCTCGGGGTTTGCAGCGATAACTTGGTATATCAACTATACGACCATTAACTAAAATATGTCCATGGTTAACTAATTGGCGCGCTTGAGGAATAGTCAAAGCCATACCCAATCGAAAAAGGGTGTTATCCAAACGCATTTCAAGTAATTGTAATAAAACTTGACCTGTTGACCCCTTGGCTTTTCCGGCGATACGAACATATTTAAGTAATTGGCGTTCTGTAAGACCATAATGAAACCGCAATTTTTGTTTTTCTTCTAAACGAATACGATATTGAGATTTTTTTCCGGAGCGTGATTGGTTTCGCGGATCGCTTCCTGCCCTAGGTCTTTTACTAGTTAGTCCCGGTAAAGCCCCCAGACGGCGTATTTTTTTAAAACGAGGCCCTCGGTAACGTGACATAAAGACTCCTTTTTTTATTGAAATTGTACAAAACTAAACAAAATTTAAACTGAACTAAATGATAATGATAAATGACGTGAAATCCACTCCAATAAACTATTGGAATACAAAGACTCAGAAGATATATTCTCTGAATATACAGATTTTTTTTATTGTATATACAATATATATCAATCAAAGAAATCACAAAGACTTTCCTTTATTTTCTTGATTTATTTTGCAAAGATCTAACCCCCTTACCCAATATATATTCCTAAATATGGAAGTTTATATGACATAATATAAATGGCGTGGTAACTCTTGGAAAAGGGGCAAAAGAAGTCTTTTCAATCTTCTTTGATTTTGAAAGTACATTTCAAATCATATAAAAAAAAATGCAAAAGCCGGCTATCGGAATCGAACCGATGACCATCGCATTACAAATGCGATGCTCTAACCTCTGAGCTAAGCGGGCTCAAATAAAATAGCGCATGCATACAAATTCACTAAACTACTAGATCGTATCAATTAACTATTCTATTCAGATTTTTCCTTATCTATTTAGAATTATATTCTATATATTCTAGAACAGAATATAGCTGAAATAACTAAAACATAACCTTATTTAATTAAATTAATAGAATATAGCAATATATTGACTTTCTAATTTGGATTTCATTAGTTTCTAAATAAGAAAATCTTAATTAGATCAGAAATCTTTTTTTTTTTAGTGAACTTATATCTTATCTTATTTGAAATTCTTGTTTTTTTTTGTTCTTACCTCATGCTATTATTATTATTTTTTACTTTTTATTTTCTTTCTAATATTTTTTATTTCGAATATTATAGAATTTGTTAGAATTATTCGAATTTCAAATCTACGAAGTAGACTTATAATCTTTTTCCATTGCACATTGTAGAATTATAAGTTTCCATAATAATCATAAATTTCTTTTCATGTAAGTAAAAAAAAAAAAAAGAATCGACCGTTCGACTATTTCTTAAAATTGAAGATAAAGATGAGAAAAGGAATAATATATATATATATTATGTAATATATAACCATATTGAATTACAAATACAAAAATGATAGAATCTTTCTAGAATCTTTGTTGATTAGACTAAATAAATATGGATGGGGCTAAAAAAACTGAAAGAAGATATCAAAAAAATCAAAAAAGTATCTATATGTAATGAATTTAAAAGTTTCGGCATAAGAAAAAGTGGAAAGACATCATAATGAGATCCTAATCTCAAAGCAAAAAAGGGGATATGGCGGAATTGGTAGACGCTACGGACTTAATTGGATTGAGCCTTGGTATGGAAACCTACTAAGTGATAACTTTCAAATTCAGAGAAACCCGGGAATTAACAATGGGCAATCCTGAGCCAAATCCTGGTTTACGCGAACAAACCAACCAAAGTGTAGAAAGCGAGAAAGAAGGGATAGGTGCAGAGACTCAATGGAAGCTGTTCTAACAAATGGAGTTCACTACCTTGTATTGATCAAATGATTCACTTCATAGTCTGATAGATCCTTGGTGGAACTGATTAATCGGACGAGAATAAAGATAGAGTCCCATTCTACATGTCAATACTGACAACAATGAAATTTATAGTAAGATGAAAATCCGTTGACTTTTAAAATCGTGAGGGTTCAAGTCCCTCTATCCCCAACTCTACTCCCCCAAACAGTCTGTTTGACACCTTACCTTTTTTAGTTATTCAAGAATTCATTATCTTTTTTCATTCATCCTACGCCTTTACAAACTATAATTAATTTCTTTTTTTTTTATTATATAAAAAAGTCTTGTGGGATATATCATACACGTACAAATGAGAAATCAAATGAGAAATAAATATAGATTTGAATTATTTAGAATCTATATCATTTTTTTATTTACAAATTTAGAAAGTCTTCCTTTCGAAGATCCAAGAAATTCCCGGTCCAAAACTTTTCTCATTTACTACTTTTGCGTTGCTTTTAATTGACATAGACCTAAGTCATCGCATAAAATAAGAATGATACTTCGGTAATGGCCGGGATAGCTCAGTTGGTAGAGCAGAGGACTGAAAATCCTCGTGTCACCAGTTCAAATCTGGTTCTTGGCATTGGTAAAGCAGAGGGCTGTAAATCCTCGTGCGTACCAGATTCTTGGCATAGGATTTATTAATTTTGATAAGTTTCTATTCTTCAAATTAAATGTATCTTTAGTAAAAAAAGTAAAAAAATGCAATCATCCTTTATACCCCTCTCTGTTTTTGTTCAGGTTGGGGGTCCACCCGTTCAAAAAGAATGTATAATACTTTATACATAATACATATTAGAAAGGAAAGTTCTGTTTGAAAGAATCAAAGCCAGTAAAAAAAAGGTAGAGATCTTCTATATCTATAGTATCTATAGTTGAAGGGCAGAAAGACCCCAAGATTCATTAGATACAATAGAAATAGAATTGGACCCCTTCATTTATTGCTTTCCGATCTTATTTATTCATTCCCAGTTATGTGACTAAAGTTTACTAAGTTATGTGCGCGATACAAAGTTCATAATGCCGAACTCTTTTTTTTTAGTTCATCCTATTGGCTCGGCTTTTACGAAAAAAAAGGTATCTTTCAAATTGGAGATCAAGCTATCTATAATAATATGAATGAGACCTCGATTCTTCTGTTTGTTTGATGTAAAAAAGAATTCAATTCAAAATATTCCGCGAAGGTCCGTAGTTGTAGAAGCT